CGCTTTAGACAATGATCCAATCAGAGAAATCATTGGAATTTTTGTATCTAGCTTTTTAATAGTATTATCTATTAGAAAGAAGTTTTCTAGCATTTGACTGCGTACCACTGAAGGATTTAATCGCACATTTGAAAGATAGCCTAGAAAGTCAAGAGAATATTTGCATAATTGGTTTATACGGACCCCTCCTGATTGAGACCACACATAAAAATGATATTGCCATAAATTGATAAAGTAATATTTCCACTTATTCATCAGAAGAGGCGTATCGTTTGAAGCAAGAATAGATTTTCCTTGATATCTAACAAAATGTATGAAGGGATCCTTGAACAAGCATAGGTTGTTCTGAAAATCATTAGAAAAGACTTCTACAAGATGTTCGATTTTTCCATAGAAATAGATCCGTTCAAGAAAGATTGCAGAAGATGTTGATCGTAAATGATAGGATTGGTTACGGAGAAAAAGGAAAATGAATTCGCACTCACATATATGAGAATTATATAGGAAAAAAAAGAATCTTGGATTCAAATTCAAAATAGAAATGGATTTCTTTGAAGTAATAAGACTCTTCAAATTCAAATACTCGTAGAAAAAAAACCGTAATAAATGCAAAAAAGAGGCATCTTTTAACCAGCAGCGAAAGGCTTGAACCAAGATTTCAAAATGGATGGGGTGAGGTATTACTACATCTAACACAGAATTTAAATGTGCGAATTTGTCCTCTAAAAAAGGAAATATTGAATAAATTGATTTTAAATTATGAGATTTTGCTACTTCTTTCCCTTGTAAATAAGATACTAATCTTAGGGAAAATGGAATTTCCGCAATGACTGCAAATCCTGCCGATATGATTTGAGAATACAAATTCTTATTGTGCCCAAAAAATTGATTTTGTTTCGAATCATTAGCAGAAATAAGCAAATGATTCTCTTGATACATTTGAGTAATTAAACGTTTCACAATTAGTGAACTGGATTTATTGTCATAACGCACACTTTCCAACAAAATGGATGATTTATTTCTATTGAAACCATAATCATGAGCAAGCGTATAAATATACTCCCGAAAAATAAGTGGGTATAGGAAGTCATATTGGCGAGATCTATTTAGTTCTAAATAGAATTGAAGTTCCTCCATTTCAAACTCGATTTGAACCAAAGCAAGGGTGGGGGATCTAATCGGTTATCAAATGATACATAGTGCGATAGAGTCAAACCAAGGTATTCTTATAGTAAGAATAAACAAAAATAGATACCTCGAAGATAGGTGGATTCATCAACGGATTCTCTATCCTCTCTTTTTCCATTTAATTGATGTATGTTTGTTCTAGGATAAGAAGATGGTTAGAAATCCTTTATTTTTTTCAACCTAATCGCTCTTTTGATTTTGGAAAAAAATATCTTTTCTTTATCAATATACTGCTTCTTCTACACATTCATGCTTAACCCATAATAAATAGGGAATAACTAATAGTTAGGACTCAAAAAAAATCAATAATCCCCTCATGAGAAAGATCTTTACCGCATTAGGCACTAATTTAGTTTTAACGGTTAATTAGATCGGGTAATCCTTCAAATTAAGAAAAGAAGCTCGTTTTGCTTTTTGTTTCCCCATAATTTGGTCCCTAGGGCTCTATCCATTTATTCACTCGACCCAACTTTGAATTCAATTCATTTTTTTGTTACAAAAAAAAAATAGATTCTTAAAATTCTTTATTGATACGACATGCTGTTTTTTCCACATATTCCTTTTAGGATCAGTCGTGGTCTTAGAAACTCTACCGATGGTATGGACGAATCCCTTTCTTCATACAAATGTGTAAAAGATGCTAGCCGCACTTAAAAGCCGAGTACTCTACCGTTGAGTTAGCAACCCCTAAAAGAAATAGAATGTGGAGATATAACCGGAATCAAAAATATGAAATTTCCTAATGCAATCAAACCCTTCAATTAGCAAGAAATTAAATTAAATAAAAATTTCGACTCGATTTTTAGCATTCATTTAAAGGTTCAGATCTGCTAAAAATACAAGAAATTTTCATAGAAAATAAAAACATAGAACGAGAAAAAGTGAAAATTGATAGACTACCTCTCGTGTTACCCCATTATTATTCATTAATAAAATAACTTCTTGTATCACGCAAAAAAATCTCATTTCTTGTATCGCAACAAATTCAAAGAATCTATCATTTAAATTTGAAATAAAGTAAAAACTCCTGGAGCATTGATAAGGATAAATAGAAATGGATCCATTTATCCACGATCTAATTATATTTGTTCGATATATTGTTGTCAATATGATTGTGAATATTTAATATAAATGATGATAAAAGAATATAAAAAAACTATAAGAATAAAATAAAAAAAATGGATTTCAATTTTTTTCTTATTCATATTTCTTAGTATTTTATTAAAAGAAATAAAATACTAAGAAATATGAATAGGGCAAAGGAAAAAAGGAGGGGGAGGATATAATAAAGAAAAATTGATCCAAAGCTATATATGAGTCATCCACACCTCTTTTTTGTATTTCATTAATGAAAAATGAATGAGATTTTTTTTAACTAAAATCAAATTTAAGTTCCGTAAAACCCCGCCTTCTTTAAAATATCATGAACAGTTCCTGTAGGCTGAGCGCCCCTTTCAAGGAAATATAAAATAGCGGGAACATTTAAATAGGTTTGATTAGATATCGGATCATAAAAACCCACTTTTCGAAGATCTCTTCCTTCTCTTCGGGATTGAACATCAACTGCAACGATTTGATAAACGGCTCATTGGGATAGAATAGATGGAATTGAATAAAAAATACCCCCCCCCAGAAACGTATAAGAAGTTTTCTCCTCGTACGTCTCGAGAAAAAATGATTAGAAGTTATATCTATGCATGAAATTAGAATGTCAAATCGATCCATAATCCAGCAAATCCATGAGACATTTAACCCCTTCTTTTTACCCTTTCTTTTCCTTCTTATTTTTTCGAAAAAGCAAAAAACATTCATACTCTCATAACTCAAGTTGGATAACTCTCAAATAGCTCTCAAAATTCTTAGGTATTTTCTTATTGAGTGGTCTCTAACCCTTTTTTGTTTGTCTTGTCTAGAATCGATTTTGATTCTTTATTCTGATCTAGTAGTTGAGACAATTGAAAACGGTATTTCCTTGTTCCAGGATCCTTTATCTTTGCCTTGAATCATTGGGTTTAAACATTAGTTCGGAGATCTTTAATAATTTCAAAAAATGGCAGCAACATGCCCCTTTTTTCTCTTTTTTTTGTTTGTGATCTCTTTCTATCAAAGAATCATATGAACAATTGATTCCCGCACGATAACCTTTTGATCGAAAGAGTTTTACCAATTCCAACAATTTGACTTTTTGATTTGAAAATGCTTTGAGTCGGACCCTTTCAATTTCTATATCAAAAATAGACTTACGTACGAAGTTGGAACAACTTATTGATTTGTCTTAACTAACCCTAGATCCTTTCCCCTTAAAAATCAATCTTTTCTACTCGAGCTCCATCCTATACTATTTATATTCCAACCCAACAAAAACACGGATTCTAATAGAACAGAAAAAAGAATGTCGAGCCAAGAGCACTTTTATTTCTATATAATAAAAAGTGGTGGTTTTGATATCCACAGCCAATTGATCATGTCCTTCAAGTCGCACGTTGCTTTCTACCACATCGTTTCAAACGAAGTTTTACCATAACATTCCCCTAGTTTTTTTTGAATAGGTATGTAATTGATTCAGTTAGGAAATCCTGAATAGTCATTGGTTCAGTCTGTGCGTAGTAATCTATAGTTCTTCCTAATATACTTAACTTATATGAGACTTATTTTATTCTTCTATATGAATAGATTATGAATAGATGAAAATCAAATATGAAAACAATAAATAGGTAATTGATGATGAAGAATAGGTAATTGATGATGAAGAAAAAGTCTCAGTAAAAATTCAAATTAACCTGATTTTTCTTATATAAAATATATATTTTTATTTGTGTAATAAAAAAGAAAAATATACCAGGAATATTCTCAATTTTAAATAAAAGAAAACAAATAAAAAAAATCTTTTTGAATCCGCCTTACATTGTCTCTTCAAATAAGTCGATAGAATAGATTCGACAATCTCACAGTTCTTCAATTCAAGTACTAACTAAGGACTTCTAAAAAATCAATATAAATAAATAAATATTGAATTGAAAAAAAAAAAAAGACTGATAAAGGAGAAAGTTGAATTTAACTGTTTTTCTTTTATTTCATTCTGAAATAGAAAATCAGAATCACAAAGTATAGGAAATTTCCGTATCTATCAGGTAGGCTGAACAATTCAATTCTACTAATTGGAAGTAATTATACATATTATGTGTTAAATATGTAGTTTCTATTTAGTTTAATATCTATAATTAAGGTAAGGACTCAGAAACAAATAATAATATTAAAAAAAATCGCAACAGGACCTATTAGGTTAGCAATCCCTGTGTATAAACCTCCTTTTTTTGTAAGGCTTCTTTGGCTTGAGGTTCAACTAATCTTTCCCGAAAGTAAAGCAGATGGGGTGTATGAATCACACCCGTGTCAATTGTTAATGGCGTTACAATTATTCATTAGAATCAAACATCAAATAACCTAAGAGATCCCAAGAAAAAACATATTTTCATATGTAATTTGATTTTTGATTAATGAGATTTGGACTGGACATAGACAGATATTCAAATTGATATCTTATATTACTGATTAACCCCTATCTCCTCTCCCAATTGAATTTGATGGGAATGATGAATCATAAAAAGAGAATGCCCAATATTTGATTGACTCTTATTCTTCTATTCTTATCTTAGAAGGTAGTTAAGAAAGATTCATTTTTTTTTCTTTTATTTTATCTTTATTCTGATATAGAAAACGAGTATGCTCTGGGACGGAAGGATTCGAACCTTCGAATAGCGGGACCAAAACCCGTTGCCTTACCACTTGGCCACGCCCCATTTTGATTTCTATTTGAAACTACTAAAGAGTAATATGGGGATTCCTTTTTCGTCAATTCCAGTTCCTAAAATGTATGAAATGGATTAGTTTTTTGTTAGGATTTTGACACGTCTAGATATAGAATTCAACCGAATTTATTGATCATTACATAGAATTCAATTAAGATATTGTATGAAAGTCTCATTTCTTCAATTCTCTTCTAAAAAAAAAAAAAAAGAAAAATGGAAGGGCTTTTTTGATTGGATGAGTTCAAAGAAATATGTTTTTTTGAATCAGACTTATTTTCCTTTCTTCATTTTTTCCTTATCTCAAAAACATATTAATAACTCAATCAAAATAATCTCCAAGAAAAAAATTTTGTTATGCTTAATATCTTTAATTTGATCAGTATTTGTTTGAATTCTACGCCGTTTTCGGGTAGTTTTTTATTCGCCAAATTGCCCGAAGCCTATGCTTTTTTGAATCCAATCGTCGATGTTATGCCAGTAATACCTCTTCTCTTTTTTCTCTTAGCCTTTGTTTGGCAAGCCGCTGTAAGTTTTCGATGAGATCCTTAACACTGTCCCAGAAAAATTCATGATTTATTCGAGAAAAAAAAAATGATAATAATTGAAAAAATCAGATAAGTATAAGTCTTACAGTATGAAGGAACCCTCAATTCAAACTTTGAAATTTTTGGATAGCCGCGAGAAATCTGGATTACCCCATTTCCTCATTCTGACCCGTTTTTGATCGAAAACACTACTTAGACTTAGAGTCCACCACAATATATCTAAGTATGAAAGAAATTCTTTTGTAATGAAAGATTCAACTCTTATTGCAAATCAATTTTTGAAAACTCTTTTCCACAATTTCTAGAAAGAAACCGCTTGATTTCTTGGTGTCAAGGTCAACAAAATAGGATATGTGGTCTAAAAACAGGGAATCTATTCTCTCTTTTTTTTTTTTGAAAAAATAAAATGATCTTGGAGATTGTGTAATGCTTACGCTCAAACTCTTTGTTTATACCGTAGTAATATTCTTTGTTTCGCTCTTCATCTTCGGATTCCTATCTAATGATCCGGGACGTAATCCCGGACGCGAAGAATAAAACAAAAAAAGTGGGGTTCCTCCCTTCATTTTTATAAATGGTATTAGGATTTGATTGATTCTATTGTCAAAAAACGGAAGGGAAAGAGAGGGATTCGAACCCTCGGTACGAATAACTCGCACAACGGATTAGCAATCCGACGCTTTAGTCCACTCAGCCATCTCTCCTAATTGAAAAAGGATAATTACTATGTTATAGTTCACAAAAAGGAATGATAATGCTTGAAAAGCCCCTCTTTCATTTTCATTTTATTTGATTCTTTCTTTTCTTATTCTTATATATATAGATTTTATCTAATCTATTTGAAATAGAAATTCAAATAAATAGATTATTATATAGATACCCCTTTTATCAACAATTTCATTCCATATATTTTTTTTATAGAAATATAAAAAATAGAAAATAAAGATATAAATATATATCAAAAATTTAAGAAAGGGTTCTATAGTCTATAAAGATATTTCAAATAAAAAAAGATCGCGGGGCTTTTTTGATTTCAAATTTCCCCGGCTTGGCCTGGTCAGACCGACCCGGCCGGGCTCTTTTTTTTTTCAAATCAAATCCATTTTTTTTTTATCTATGATTATCTATGATTCCTATAATTCCGCGATCTCCCTTTGCTTGCTGTAGCAAAAAAATCTTGGTATTTAATTAAATTAATTAAATTAAAGTGAAAGAATAATTAGAAGCGGAAAAGGACTCTTTCTGTTTCTATGATAGAATATATAACCAAAAAGACATTTCTATTCTTTCTTTTCTTACTTCTTTTCTTTCTCTTATTTAGAATTTTGATTTATTATATTACTAAATAATACAAATTATTTGGATAAAAAATAAAAAGAAAAAGCTAATGGGTATCCCCCTTTCTAATTTTATCAAGCCTTCTAACGAAAGACGGCAACGCTCTAATTTTCAGGATTTTTTCTGATCCTATCTTGAGGACGCCAGAGTCCTTTGTTTGACAAAGAGTCCATTTATATACAATAATCACATTGTAGCGGGTATAGTTTAGTGGTAAAAGTGTGATTCGTTCTATTAACCCCCTCAGTAGTTAAGGGATCTTTCGGTTTGATTCATATTCCGATTAAAAACTTTATTTCTGAAAAGGATTAAATCCTTTACCTCTCAATGAAATACTCGAGGAATAATCTACATTCTCGTGATTTGTCTCCAAAGGTCAATTATAAATTGAAAAATTGGATTATGAAATTACGAAACATAATTTTTTTTTATTGGATCAATATTTCCAATTGAATAAGTATGAATAAAGGATCCATGGATAAAGAGATAGAAAAGTCTATTTCTAATCGTAACTAAATCTTCACTTTTTTTTTGATAGGATAGATTGAAGCAAAATAGCTATTAAACGATGCCTTTAGTTTACTAAAGGCATCGACGTCTTTCTTCTTCTAGCTCGGTGG